AAATTTGATGATCCGTTGAATTCAAAAAAGGCCCGGCAAGGTATTGACCAGGCCAGGCCATGGGAATAAAAGGCCTTTCGCTAAAAGTCTTTCTGTTTTTTTTTATTAATTTTTTTTTCTTTTACTTTTTATATTGATTTCGATATGTATTTATATATTCGAATTTCTATATTCTAGATGTTTGCATAATATGTTTGTATACATATTTTTTCTATATTCTGTTTTTTTTCTATATTCTGTTTATATATACCATATCGGACTTTTTCTATATCTATATAAAAAGAAAATCTACAAGTATCTATATTCAGTTTATGCTTATATAGAGATAATATAATGTAGTAAATTCTTGTATCTATTACAATAGAATGAATTCTAATAGAATATATAGAATATATATATATATAATCAAATAATAATAGATTTAAAAAGAGATAAAAATTTTTATTTTAAAATAGAATTTGAATAAAAAATTTAACTAATTAATAATTTGACTTTTATTTCAGGTTCATTATTCTATTATAGAATCGAATGTATAATATAATAGAATGTATAAATTATTCTCTCGAATTTATAAGAGTCTAGAATCTGAAAGAATTTCGAATTGAAATTTTATATTTATTATTGTTATTATATAATTATATTATATTATTGATTGTATATTGAAATATTGAATTGAAAACCGAAAAAAAGATTTTTAAAATGGCACGTTTTGTGTAATCTAACTATAGTAATTAGTAATTCTTTTTTGTAATGTAATTAGTAATGGCTTTTTTCAATAGGGAGAGATGGCTGAGTGGACGAAAGCGTCGGATTGCTAATCCGTTGTACGAGTTATTCGTACCGAGGGTTCGAATCCCTCTCTTTCCGGTTCTGTTGATGATTTGCCTTTTTTTCTCTTTCTTTCGAATTTCTCGAATTCTTTTTATTTGTTTATCAAATTTTTTTATCAAATAAAAAGACACTCAAAAAAGTAAGGAAACTCCTCTTTTAGTCTTCACGTCCAGGATTACGTCCTGGGTCATTAGATAGAAATCCGAAAATAAATAGAGAAACAAAGAATATCACTACTGTGTAAACGAAGAGTTTGAGAGTAAGCATTACACAATCTCCAAGATCTTTTTGGGTAAAAAAGAGAATAGATTCCCCCATATATTCTATTTTGACACCGAGAATTTTAGTAGTTTCTGTAAATCAAAAAAAGAAGAAAAAAATGCATTTGTTTGTTAAGTGTTAGGAGTCTAACTTTTCTCAAATATAAACAACCGCTTTCCGACCCACAATTTTTGTTGAAGACCTCACACGGTCTTTCACGGAAATTTTTGTTAGAACGAGAAAGGAAGTTATTCCAAGTTTGCGAGGCTATCCTACCCAAGACTTTTTATAGTTGAAATTGGAATTGGAGAGTTAATACTATAAGATAGATCTGATCTTTTCATTTATTTCATTTCTTTAGTATAACCAAACCATATTAGACTTTTTTCTCGAATAAACCATTCATTTTTCTAGGACAATATTTGAAATTTCATCGAAAACTTACAGCAGCTTGCCAAACAAAGGCTAGTAGAAAAAAGAGTAGAGGTATGACTGGCATAAAATCGACGATTGGACTCAAAAATGCGTAGGCCTCGGGCAATTTGGCGAATAAAAAACTACTCGAAGAAAGGGCAGAATTAAGACAAATACAGATCAAACTAAAGATATTAAACATAGCAGACATCTTTTTTTTTGAAGATTATTGCATTTTTTTGAGTTATTGATATAAGATAAGCGAAAAATAAAGAAAGCAAAGTAGATCAAAAATCCTTTCTTTTTTTTGAACTTCCTCAATCAAAAACTCTTCCATTCTCAAATAAAAAGAGAATAGAAAAAATCATACTTTCATACATTATCTTAATTAAATTATATGTAATGATCAAGAAATTCAGTTTCATTCTCTACCTACACGGGTGAAAATCCTAATAACAATTGACGGGATTCTATAGATATTTGGACGGGAATTGACGAACAATCAATAACAATATTAGTGTAGAATAGAAATCGAAGTGGGGCGTGGCCAAGTGGTAAGGCAACGGGTTTTGGTCCCGCTATTCGGAGGTTCGAATCCTTCCGTCCCAGAGCATCTGGATTCTATCCTAAAATTTAAGGGACTGTTTGGATTGGAATATATATTATAAAGTCTAGTCTTACTCTAGTAATAATAAGTATAGAGAATTTTTGTCTTCTTTCACCTTTATTATTTTTTTTTTAAGATTTGCTTCTGAATTTTCTCTTTTTCACAAACAGAAGTGGGTTCAAAGCACACATAAATATAACTGAATCTAATTGTGATCTAATATAGGCAAGATAGGATAATAGATTGGTTCTGTAAATTTAAATTACAACAATTAAATCGACCAAAAATATACTAATAGTTATGTTAATATTAAGAGACTTCTCAAAGATACATTCAGAATTCAAATGTGAAAGCACTTCTACATTCTCTATCCTTTAAATGAGGCAGCTAAATTTTAAATTCTCCGTATTGTGTATATGTATTCGAAACAAAACAAGAGTCTATTTTAGTACTTATTGATATTGTTGATATTGATTGAATTCAATCAATAGGATTAAAGTTCTTATGTTAACTATGTTGAAACACGGAAGAACAAATATTGAATTTAGGTCTGTTTCGTTTTGTACCTAGACAGTTTATATTGTGTATTGTATGTAAATAAAAAGGGCGCTTTTTGTGGGGGGTTCTGGCCCCTGATACCTCTGGAGAACTGGGCGGAGGTAGATAAGAATTAATCAACAATAAAAGGTGTTGATTTACATACCTACCAAACTTATATTTTGAATCGAATTCTAAAAAAATGAAGTTTCAAATTACATCTGGAACTTCATTTTTAGGTATTTCGTGTTTTGTTCTTTATTTTATAACGAATGAAATGAATAAGTAAAACTCTATGTACTGGAAGGTGATTCAGACATTCTATTCGCCTTAATGGAAAATTTAGTGAACCCCACGTAACGTATAAAATGAAGAAATATTCATATCTTATCTATATAACCTTTGATCTCAGTAAGAAGGGTTTACTATTTTTGTGAAAAAAATCAGATTTGTTTTTCCAAGTTATCGTTTCGATATACCAATCGTTTTTATTTAAATCATTAATGTTGAGTTCTAGAAAAAAGCTGTATGCATTTTTGGCTTTTTTTGGAAATGTAAAGCTCAATCAATAATAAACTTCCAATAATGATGTTGAATTAGGAATCTTTTTTCCATTTATTAATTATTAATTTATCTTATAGTTCGATATAAACCAAAATTAGCTAGAATTTTTTTTATTAATGTAAATAATCTAACAGAATCAAAGAATATATTAATATCCTATATATAGGATATAGGAATATATATACTCTATTAATATATATATATATTAAAATAGAGTATAGAATATAGATAGAATTAAAGTATAGATTTCTATGTATGTACTGACTAAACCAATGACTATTCATGATTCCATAATTGAATCAATTGCATACCGGTTCAAAATTTGAGGAATGTTATGGTAAAACTTCGTTTGAAACGATGTGGTAGAAAGCAACGTGCGACTTGAAGGACACGATCTAGTGTGGATTTTTAGATCCATCATTTTTTATATAAAAAGGTGCTCTTGGCTCGACATCCCCTGTTCGGTTAGACTAGGACCCACACTTTTTTTTATTGTGTTGTAGTTAATTTAAACTAGTAACGAGTACATGATGGAGCTCGAGTAGAAAGTATTGATTCATTTCTTAAGAGCAAGAATCTAGGGTTAGTGTGAATCAATAAATTCGAACAACTTCGTAAGGATATTTTTGACAACTAAATCGAAAAGATCCAATCCCGCCAAATTTCCAACCCAAAAGGGAAATTTGTTGGAGTTAAGAAACCTTTTCGATAACAAAATATATTGTGAGAGAATCAAGTATTTGTATGATTCTTTTCTTTGATAAACAATCACAAAAAGGGCATGTTGCTGCCATTTTGAAAGGATTAAAGATCAACGAAGTAATGTATAAACCTAACGATTCAAAGTAAAGAGATTCCGAAACAAGGAAAGGCCCTTCTCTTTCTCAATTTTATCAACAACTGGGTTCGAATAAGAATAAAGAATTCCAATAGAGATTAAATAAACCAGATAAGGGGGGTTAGAGACCACTCAAAAAATAGAAACCAAATGTTTCTTTTGAATTATTTGAGAGTTATTCAACTTGAGTTATGAGTGCAAGTGGTTTTTTTAGGAAAGAAGAATAAGAACAAACGGGGCTTAATTCTTAGTCGAATTACTTTCATGATTTTATGGATCTATTTGTCATTAGAATTTTTTCTATCCAGAACTTGAAAAAAAAAGAAATCATTTTTCTTGAGCCGTACGAGGAGAAAACTTCTTATACGTTTCTAGGGGGGGTATTGTTCATATAATCTATCCCAATGAGCCGTCTATCGAATTGTTGCAATTGATGTTCGGTCCCGACGAGAAGGAAGAGATCTTCGGAAAGTTGGTTTTTATGATCCGATAAAGAATCAAACTTATTTAAATGTTCCCGCTATTATATATTTTCTTGAAAGGGGCGCTCAACCTACCGGAACTGTTTATGATATTTTAAAGAAAGCAGAAGTTTTTAAAGAACTTCGCTCTAATGACTAATGAAACGACATTCACTTAATTAAATAATTATAAAATAAGAAAAAAAAAAAAAATACAACAAGAAAGAAACTTGAGCGATTCGTATATAGTTTGATAGAATCCTTTCTTTCTTATTACCATTCCTTTTGCTCTATTCCGGCCTATTTTGTATTGTTCTCGCCGGAGGCTCTGTCTCCTTTATTTAATGATTGTGATTGATAAAAAAAACTTTTATATTTATATAAGACGTCTAGAAAAAAGGATCAAGTGAATAAACCAAGCGAGTTTTAGATTGACCAAATAACTAACGGTAGGAATTGGAGCTAGCAATAAAAAATTCTGACATTCATTTCAATTGGGTGCTTTTCATTGAAACTATATGCAAAAAGCCTTAATTATTTGACGTATAATTATTGATATTTTTCTACTTCTTTTGTATTTAGATCTACATTCTTTTCTAATCATCTACTTTAATCATCTACCTTATTTAGCTAATTTAGATAGTGCCAATCCAACACAAGTTCTTTTTTATTTGTTCAATTTATTTTTTTCTTCTCTTTCATTTTCGTTCTATATATTTCTTCTTTTTTTAAACATACATATTGACAAGAGTGTAGTGAACAAATATAATTCAAGTGTAAACGGATCTGTTTTTTTCTATTTGGTTGTCCTACATACAAAACACAGGTTTTGGTTTTTACTTTATTCAAAGATTCGTTGAATTTGTTGTGATCCAAAACTGCTTATAAGGAAATAGATAAAAAAAAAAGAATATCTGAGAATATAGAGATAGAAAGATAGAGAAAAAGCGAATATATATATGTAATCTATAATATAGTGGATGAAAATCTCTAAGAAACAGTCTAGTTTTTTATTTGAAAATTTCTTGTCAGTTGATCCTTTTTTTCTTTTTTGCTAATTCAACGTTTTGGTCGGCTTGTCTAATTTCGTTATTTTGATCTCGATTGTACCTATATTCTATACTCTCTTTGGGTTGCTAACTCAATGGTAGAGTACTCGGCTTTTAAGTGCGGCTAGGGCCTTTTACACATTTGGATGAAGCAAGGGATTCGTCCACACCATCGGTAGAGTTTGTAAGACCACGACTGATCCTGAAAGGAATGAATGGAAAAAAGAGCATGTCGTATCAATGGAGAATTATGAAAAAATTCTGTTCTTATTAGATCGATACAAAGATTTTTAGAACGAAACCAAATGAATTCAAAGTTGGGTCGATTGAATACACGGATCGAGCCTTATGGCTCTAATTGTAAGGAAAGAAAAAGCAACGAGCTTATGTTCTTAATTGGAACGATTACCCGCCCTAATTAAACGTTAAAAATAAATTAGTGACTGATGCGGGACGGTTTTTCCAGGAGTGAATTACCGATTTTCTTGTGAATCCTAACTATTAGACATTTTCCATTAGAAGAGAAAATGGAGATGAATGTGTAGAAGAAACAGTATATTGATAAGGATACTTTTTCCTTTCCAAAATCAAAAGAGCGATTGAGTTGAAAAAATAAAGGATTTCTAACCATCTTATTTTCTTATCCTATATAGGAATGAAACCAATTAGATGGAAAAAAGATAGAAAGTCCGTTGATGAGTTTACCTGTTTCCGAGGTAACTATTTTTTGTACTAGAATACCTTGTTTTGACTGTATCGCACTATGTATCATTTTATAACCCAAGAAACCCTCGACTTTTCTTTTCGTTTCCGGTCTTATTTTAAATGGAGGAATTCCAAGGATATTTAGAACTAGATAGATCTTGGCAAGACGAATTTTTATATCCCCTTATCTTTCAGGAATATATTTATGCACTTGTACACGATTCGGGTTTTGTTTTAAACGGGCCCATTTTGTTGTCCAATCGAAATAAAGGTTATGACACAAACTACAGTTTCCTAGTTGTAAAACGTTTAGTTATTCGAATGTATCAACAGAATTTTTTGATTCCTTCTGTTAATGATTCTAACAAAAACGACTTTCTTGGGCACAAGAAAAATTTTTATTCTCAACAGATCTCAGAGGGGTTTGCAGCTATTGCGGAAATTCCATTTTCTATGCGATTAATATCTTCCCTAGAAGGAAAAGAACTCAAAAAATCGCAAAATTTACGACCAATTCATTCAACGTTTCCTTTTTTAGAGGACAAATTTTTACGTTTAAGTTTTGTGTTAGATATATTGATACCTCACCCTGTCCATCTGGAAATCTTGGTTCAAACTATTCGGTACTGGGTAAAAGATACCTCCTGTTTGCATTTATTACGATTCTTTCTTTATGAGTATTGTAATAGTGTTATTACTCTAAAGAGATCTGTTTCTCATTTTTCAAAAAAAAAAAATCACAGATTTTTATTGTTCTTATATAATTCCTATGTGTGTGAATGCGAATCCATCTTCGTTTTTCTCCGCAACCAATCTTCTCATTTAGGATCAACATCTTACAGAGCCTTTCTTGCGCGAGTTTATTTCTACCTAAAGTTAGAACATTTTGTAAAAGTATTTACTAAGAACCCTTGGGTTATCCTTTGGTTCTTCAAGGATCCTTTTCTGCATTATGTTAGGTATCAAGGAAAATGGATTCTGGCTTCAAGGGGGACATTTCTTCTGATGACTAAATTAAAATATTACTTTGTCAATTTCTGGCAATATAATTTTTCCCTATGGGTGCAAACAAGAAGACTCTATATCAATCAATCATTAAATCAGCCCACGGATTTTATGGGTTTTCTTTTTAGTGTGCGACTAAACCCGTCCGTGTTACGGAGCCAAATGCTAGAAAATTCATTCTTACTAGATAGTGGTATTAAGAAGGTTGAGACCTTCGTTCCAATTATG